AATATCAATTTCAAATATTAATTTGTATAAATAGCTAATAGATGTATAAAAAATGAAAAAAAAAATAGATTCTGTACTTTATCTGTGTATTCTTTATCCCTACGAAATCCCATAAAAAATCTAACGACCCGAGAAGGGATATAATGAAATTCTTTGATTAGTTCTTTCCAGAAGAAAAGAATAATTCCTTTTTATTTGAGTAATGAGCCAAGATGAATTAGAACAAATAAATGGAAATAATTAACTTTTATTCGAAACGCCCTGTTATTTTCAACCAATTATGCGCTTCAATATAATTACCAGGAGTAAGCGCTATAGCTTGTTTCCAATACTCAGCAGCTTGATCGAACCAAGCCTCCGCAATTTCCGAATCACCCTGTCGAATGGCCTGTTCTCCCCGGTCGGAATAGGTGGTTCAATTCCTTCCCTTAGAACCGTACTTGAGAGTTTTCTACCTCATACGGCTCGGCAATCAATTCTTTTGGCTTTTTTGGTGTCCTTTTTACCTATTGAACGGAATGAGATTTCTCATGTATCTATCCCATTTCTCGGGTTAACCAAAAGGGGTTAATCACATGAGTTTCAAACTTTCATTTTGATTAATAATCAGTTTTAGTTTTATCTTTTCTCCCACCTTCAGAAGAATAAAACATAGGCATTTCTTCTCATAGTTAGTATTTTCTGCAAGGTAACTATCCCGGGTTCATATCAAAATTTATATAGAATCTTTGAAAAAGGCTTTCCTTCGGAAGATAAGAAAGAAAAGACTTACTATCTTTGGGATCTGATCCTACACCGCCGCTCAATGCCTTAGTGGATCGACTCTATTACATAAGTTAATTCCTAACTTTGATCTGTTTGATATTATATGTAGGCATAAGTAAGCAGTTCTTAATAGATTGGCTCAAAACCTCGTTAATTGATCTTTACGGTGCTTTCTTCTATCAATTAGATCTTTTTTTTTATCCATAGAATAAAGTATCTAGGCATATCCTTTTTCTTCTGATTTTGACTTCTATGAAGTTTCTTTCTTTACTACAGCTCATAAAAATCGTTGTTTTGGACGATGCATATGTAGCGAGCCCCTTATTATGTTTATGTACTAGCGGATGTGATCCTTCTTTTTCTTTCTATAGTGGAGATAGTCGCACGTAATGACAGATCACGGCCATATTATTAAAAGCTTGTGGTAAGAATGGGTTTCGCTCGAGTGCTCTAAAATAATATTCTAAAGCTTGAGTATGGTTTCCATTACTTGTGTGAATAAGACCTATGTTATAGAGTATATAACTTCGATCATAGGGATCAATTTCTAGTCGCATAGCTTCATAATAATTCTGTAAAGCTTCCGCATAATTTCCTTCGGATTGAGCTGACATCCGTTACGGTCGTCATTCGATTCAAAGAATCTCCGTTCCAGAACCGTACGTGAGATTTTCATCTCATACGGCTCCTCCCTTAATATGCATAATGAAAATAATAAATATACGGAATCAAAAAAGATTAAAATATTCTCATTATGAACCGAGCAGGGCTAGTGTTTTTACAAAAAATATCTAGCCAACCTTTCTGTAATAGGGTTTTTATTAATATCAAACGTCTGGATACTAGATAGAAAAGGTAACTCCAACAATTCCTTTGTCCTCAACGCCTCCTAATTTCCAGGAAAAGGTCACTTCAACAATCTTCGATGGTTATACGGGTATCCAAAGTACGAACGAGATGGATGTATGTTGTCCCAACCATTCTTGTTAGTTCCAATCCAGATCAAGGAAGGGGGGGGGGTAAGTAATTTTTAACAAAGTTTTCGTGTTGTCGATTTCTAGGTGTAGTGATTTTTCCCCTATGCCACCTATTGGTACTACTTACTAGTAAAGTAGGACGTAGTACAGAACCTATAGGTGTAACCTCTCGCTCAATACTAAAATCGATAATTGAAGCATAGCATCTGAGGCTGCTGCATCAATCGGGGATACACGACAGAAGGAATTGTTCTATTTCTAAACTTCACCTTCAACAAGCGTAGGTTTATTTCAATATTATAGAATAATAATCTTTTTTCTTTCTATCCTCTTCTGAATCATGTGCTTTTTCCGTCAGACTAGGAGCAGTAAAAAAAAAAAAAAGAATCAAATCACACCATCTCTGTAATAGGTAAATGCCTCCCTTTCTCCTGAAGTTGTCGGAATTATTCGTAATAAGATATTGGCCACAATTGAAAAGGTCTTATCAATAAAATTTCCCGATCTAGACATAGATAGCAATCCATTCTATAAAAATTCTTCTTATTACCTCCTGTTTGTGTGAAAATAATCCCACAAACAAAGGATTTGTACAGTACAAAATAACATAAAAACAGATTCATTTTCAAAAAGAATAAAAAAAAAAAAAATGAAATAAAGAAACGAATCCTCACTCATTTTCAAATATTGAAATTGTTCCTTATTTAAGGAATAAATAAGAAATATTTGAATTCTATTCGAATGCATTCGAACCCAATCCAACATACTAATATATCAATGAAAGGAATTATTACGATTTCATCGAAGCAGAAGAATCAAGGAATTTTTTCTATAGATGGGGTTGAAGGGTTTTAATTGAATTATGATCTAAAAAAGGCAAAGGAATCGAATAATTATTCTATGATGTAAATAGAATATCCGTTTATTTTATTTTTTTTTTTTTAGCTAGAATTCGTTGGTCGGTCCTACCTATTCAAATGAAAATCGAATCTAAATATGAATGAATGCCTCGCTATTCATTCGGTTTATGAGGCATAATCCTTGTGTAGGAGAGATGGCCGAGTGGTTCAAGGCGTAGCATTGGAACTGCTATGTAGGCTTTTGTTTACCGAGGGTTCGAATCCCTCTCTTTCCGTATTTTCACCCAATTTGCTAACATTCTTGACTGTAACAAATCAAACAACAAAGGATATAAATATTCTAACAAGCCCTTACTTTACTTTTTTGATATATTTTTTATATTCTTAATTGCTATGGTACGTCAAATACTGGAAAGAGTAGACAAGAAGTGAAAAAAAAACATCTCTGCCGACCTATGCCTACATGAATGGGAAAAATCCGGATCAAAACCTTGACTTTAACCTCTTGAATTAAGTTAATTTACTTCGGCGAAGGGGTGGGAGTTGCTCGAACCCTTTGCTTTCTATTTGATTTAGGATTTATGGTTTAGTTTGACGGGAATAATATTCTACAACTAGCACTTCATTTATTTTCAAACCGACCCACTTACTATCTATTATTTGATTCACTAATCCTTTATATGGGAATGGGTGAAGAGTCAAATGTTTTGGCAATTTCTTGCGAGAGGGCGAATCAAGGTAATTTTGAATTAGATCTCTGGATTTTTGTGTATCCCTCGCCATAATAATATCTTGGGGTTTGCAACGATAACTTGGTATATCTACTATACGACCATTAACTAAAATATGTCTATGGTTAACTAATTGGCGTGCTCCGGGAATAGTTGGAGCCATACCCAATCGAAAAAGGATGTTATCCAAACGCATTTCAAGCAATTGTAGTAAAACCTGACCGGTTTGCCCTTTGGCTTTTCTGGCGATACGGACGTAATTAAGTAATTGTTGTTCTGTAATACCATAATGAAACCGTAATTTTTGTTTTTCTTCTAGACGAATAAGATATTGAGCTTTTCTACCGGAACGCCATTTTGTTCTAAGATCACTTCCGGCTCTAGGGTTTTTATTAGTTAGTCCCGGCAAAGCCCCCAGACGGCATATTTTTTTGAAACGAGGTCCTCGGTAACGCGACATAAAGACTCCTTTTTTTTCATTGACGTTTTACAGAAAAAACGAAACCTAATTTAAAACTGAACTAAAAGATAAATGAAGCGAAATCCACTGAAGTATTTTACTTCAAAGAATAACGGGATGAATTGAATAAATATCCGAACCATTTTTTTGTATTAATGTATTTTTATTGTATGTATTAATATTGTATTAATGTATTTAAGTAAATATTGAAATAATAAAGATTTTTCCGGATTTGTTCTACAGAGATTTCACCCTTTCCCCCCCCTTTTTATTCATAGTTGTAAGTAAGTTTATACGACATAATCGATTGATAATCCCTGGAAATTGGAAAGGTGAAAGGCGTTTTAATCTTTCTTTTATTTCAAAGAAAGATTATCAATTATGTAAAAAATCGAACAAAGAACAAATACAAATAGAGAAAAAAGCCGGCTATCGGAATCGAACCGATGACCATCGCATTACAAATGCGATGCTCTAACCTCTGAGCTAAGCAGGCTCGCAGAAATTGTTCATGCATAGGAATTTAATAAACTCTATCTTAGCTGTTAACCATTCATTTGAATTCTTGTTTATTAGACTATTATTAGAAAATTCAAATAAATATTTATTTGAATATATAGCATAAAACATAAAACGATTATTATAGAATAATTTTTAGTTATTACAATTAACTATGTTTTTCTTTATGTTTATGAATAAAAAAAGATTTGAATTAGATAGTCAATTTTTTTTTATTCAAATAAATGATATTTTCAATTTTCTTATTCTAAATTATTATAGAATTTTCTATTTTATAAAATTTTCTATTTTATAATATTTTATAATATATATATATTATACGTTTTATTTACTAAAATTTAGTATATTTCTTTTTTTTATATAGTATATTCTTTATTTTTTTCTAAGTAGAATAGTTTCTTTATTATTTATCTTTCTATATTCTTTTTTATTCTTCTTCGAGAACAATTGTATTTATTAGTAAATTTAATTAGAATTTGAGTTAGAAAAGTCTGTTCCAAGAAAGCCTAAGGAAAGGATAGTTTTAGAATAAAAGAAAAAAAAAGAATCGACCTTTTGAGTATTCCAAATTGCGTGGTAAGATGAAAGTAAAGGGAATAGATATATGGATATCTATTGAATTCTAGATACAGAAATGATATAATCTTTTCTGATTGGACCAACTACGGTACGGGCTCCCCGTAAAGATGACAGAAGATAAAAAAAAAAATAGAAAGAACTTTCGGTATAGGAATCATTATCAAATCCAATGAATTAAATAGTTCCGGCATAAATGAAAAAAGAAAGGGGGAGGACATCACAAGAAAATACTAATTTTCAAACCAAAAGGGGATATGGCGAAATCGGTAGACGCTACGGACTTAATTTGCTTGAGCCTTAGTATGGAAACCTACTAAGTGAAAACTTTCAAATTCAGAGAAACCCTGGAATTAATAAAAAAGGGCAATCCTGAGCCAACTCCTTTTTTTTCCAAAAACAAAGACAAATTCAGGGTTTCTAAGGTTCGAATACAAAAAAGGGATAGGTGCAGAGACTCAAAGGAAGCTGTTCTAACAAATGGGGTTGACTGCCCTGTTCTCAAAATTCTCCCATCGAAAATATAAACAAAACAAAAAGGGCGAAGAATAAACGTATACTATATATACGTACTTCAATACTATATCAAATGATTAATAACGAACGACCCGAATCCCTTTTTTTATATAAAAATTTTATATAAAAAAGATGGAAGAATTATTTGGAATCGATTCAAAATTAAAATAAAGAATCGAATATTCATAAAATTATTCACTCCAGAGTCTGATCGATTTTTTGAAGAACTGATTAATCGGACGAGAATAAAGATAGAGTCCCATTCTACATGTCAATACTGACAACAATGAAATTGAGAGTAAGAGGAAAATCCGTCGACTTTAAAAATCGTGAGGGTTCAAGTCCCTCTATCCCCAAAAGCTCATTGGACCCCTTTGAAAACCAGTTATTTTCTTTTTTCATTAACAGTTCAAAAGTGCTGATCTTTTTTTTTATTTTATTTTAATTTAAGGATTCAAACAATTTCGAGTCCTAAATAAGACTTTGTCATACTTTTTCGTCCTTTTAATTGACATAGACCCAAGTTATCTAGTAAAATGAATAGATGATGCGTTGGGAATGGCCGGGATAGCTCAGTTGGTAGAGCAGAGGACTGAAAATCCTCGTGCCACCAGTTCAAATCTGGTTCCTGGCACATGATTTATTTTGATGAGTATCCTTTCTACAAATTCAAATTAATTGATATGGATCGATCTACATATGTTTGAATCCTCTAGATCACGACACATACGTAACTTATTTATCTAGTTATCATGCGATATACCCGATCCTTTTTATAAATGTGGAATGTCATTGAGTATATGAAATTTGGATTCTTTTTTTTTCTTCTTTTTTATTTGTTCATATGATGTCTCCTCTCATTCAAAATGAATATTAATAAATTAGATTAGCTTCAATTAAGAAATTTATTCGTTGAAAGACCCAAAACAAAATCAAAAAGGAGGTTAGGTAGGGGAATTAAAGGATGGAAATAGATAAGATGTATCGCAGATAGAGTACAAATAGAATCGGATTCCCTACCCCCCCCCCTTTTTTCTATTTTTTCATTCCACCCTACATTATATGATATGACTTTCTGGAGCTCATCTAAACGATTGATGCGCGCGGTACAACGTTCACGATACAAAACTTTTTAGTTCATTCTATGGGCTTTCGGCTCATCCAAATTAAACCAAATCAAAAAAGGGTATCTTACGAATTTTTGAATTTCAATGCATTCCTTATTTGTCTTTCATTTTTGTTTTTCCACCTATACTAAAATTCCAAAGCGGCGTTGAATTACTCTGTTTGACCTAGAACATAACGTCAAAATATTCCTTAAATACCTGAGTTGTAGAAGTGAAGATTAGTTTCTTATCATTCAATAGGCATCTTGTATTTCATAAAATTTGGGGGCAATAAAATCTTTACGTAAGGGCCATCCTATCCAATTTTCGGGCATTAAAATACGTTTCAGGCGTGGATGATTATCATAAGAAATTCCCAACATATCATACGATTCCCGTTCCTGAAAATCCGAACTTTTCCAAACCCAGAAAACAGACGGAATTCTAGGGTTCCCCCTTGGGGCAAAAACTTTGATGCATACCTCTTCCGGTTGATCTACACCATACTCTATTCTCGTAAGATGATACACACTAGCTAACATTCCGCCAGGTGCTACATCATAGGCACATTGAGAACGTAGATAATTGTAACCATATACATATAAAATGACAGCAATGGAATGCCAATCTTCGGGCTTGATTTGTAAAGTCTCTATTCCTTGGTAATCGAAGCCCAAAGATCTATGAACTAGCCCTTTTTTGACTAGCCAAGCAGACAAAGGACCCCGCATCTTTTTTATCTCTCCCGCATTTTTTTTGTCTAAATATTTATTTGTATAAGTATTTTACATTTATGATGAAATTTCGGAAAATTGACCTACACCTCCTTTCTTTATTTTGTACAAAGGGAAAAGACTCCTCTTTATGCTTAATTCACTAATTCGCTGGAAGATACTGAACTTTTGTATTTGAAAAATGTTTCGGGAGGAATCGCTAAAATATATGGAGATTTAGAGAGTAATCCTTGATCATAATTTCCAGTATGAATAC